TTGCTTGAACATGAATAATGCCCTTTGGTATTTTACGTGTACTTTTACGTAAACTAATACGCCTATTACTACGTGAACCAATTCTTGGTATAGGTTTTGCCATATTTTATCATCTCATAAATATGAGTCATAGATCTATGGATATATCCATTTCATGTCAAAACAAATCTTTTCATTTTTTTATTTGTAAATCGATTATTTTGGCTCTTTTACTTTGAGTAGGATGATTATCCTTGTCGTTGTTTATGTTTCGGGTTGGAACAAATTACTATAATTCGTCCCCTTCTGCGGATCAGCCGACATTTTTCACAAATTTTACGAACAGAGGCCCTTATTTTCATATCTGTTATTCCTTATTCTAATTCCGAATCTATTTATTGGAAGAAATTAAGTTTCTTTAAATTTGGAACCTCGAATTGGATTCCGGAATGCTGAAGTTTAAAAATCGTTTAATCAGTTGAATCCTTGTTGCGAAGTCTATAAATTATACGTCCTCTAGTTGAATCATAACGGCTTACTTCAATTTTAACTCGATCCCCCGGTAGGATCCGTATAAAACTACGTCGTATCCTTCCTGAAACATAACCTAGAATCAGATCGTCATTATCTAAACGAACCCGGAACATACCATTAGGAAGTGATTCAGTAATCAAACCTTCATGAATCCATTTTTGTTCTTTCATTCCAGGTAAAACCCCCTTAAAGTATTAACTAATGGGGGAGTAGCGATATTCGGCAAGCCATTATTTTTATTTTTTTCACAACTAGGAAGTTTTGGATCCAATTCGGATATTAATATTCGAAGGATTACCATATATAACATAAAATTTCTCCGCCAATTCCTTCTAATCGAGCCTCTCGGTCTGTGATTATACCTCGAGAAGTAGACAGAATTACAATTCCCATTCCGCCTAAAATTCGAGGAATTCGTTGATAATTAGAATAGATTCGTAGACCAGGCCGACTTACTCTTTTTAAATTTAAAATATTTCTACAGGGCCCTTTACGATTTCTTCTATGTCGCAGAGTTAAAACAAAAAAATAGTTGTGTTTTTCCTGATGTTTCCTTGCGCTTTCGATAAAACCTTCTCGTAAAAGTATTTTAACAATATTTTCGGTCATGTTAGTATATGCTATTCGAACTGTTCCTTTTCTATTCATGTCAGCATTTCGTATAGAGGTTATTATATCAGCAATAGTGTCCCTACCCATGATGAATTCCAATTAGTTATCCTTTTATATAATCAACATGCTTTTATTAGTTTATTATTTATTTGAATATTATTTCTTTGCTTTTTCATTTGAATTTAATTATTAATAAAAATTAAAGGGATATACGTGATACATAATCTACTAATTGATAATTGAATTTATTTTCTTTTTATTCAAATATCCTATTCTAACTATACTATAGTATAGTCTTTTTTTTATAATACCTCGGGGGCTAACGAAACTATTTTAGTAAAATTTAACTGTCTCAACTCCCGGGCGATCGCGCCAAAAACTCGAGTTCCTTTTGGATTTCCTTCGTGATCAATGATAACTGCAGCATTGTCATCATATCGTATTATTATACCGTTCTCCCGTTTGAGTTCTTTACGGGTACGTACAATTACAGCTCTAATCACTTCTGATCTTTCTAAGGGCATATTTGGAATTGCTTCTTTTATCACAGCAACAATAACGTCACCAATATGAGCATATCGACGATTGCTAGCTCCTATGATTCGAATACACATCAATTCTCTAGCCCCGCTGTTGTCTGCTACATTCAAATGGGTCTGAGGTTGAATCATATCATTTTTTATCTTTTAATGCATAATGCAAAGGGCGAAAAAAAGAAATATTTTTTGTCCAAAACCAAAAACACCTGCGGTTGTTTTTTTATCCCAAATCTAAATTTCCTTTGATTTTACATTCCTATTCTGAAATAATGAATTGAGTTCGTATAGGCATTTTTGATGCCGCTATTGAGATAGCCTTTCTGGCTATATTTTCTGTTACTCCGCTTATTTCATAAAGTATTCGACCTGGTTTTACAACAGCTACCCAATATTCGGGGGATCCTTTCCCCGAACCCATACGTGTTTCGGCAGGTCTTACTGTAACGGGTTTGTCTGGAAATATACGTACCCATATTTTTCCACCACGACGTGCATTTCGTGTCATTGCTCGTCGTCCAGCTTCTATTTGTCTAGATGTGATCCAAGCGGGTTCAACTGCCTGAAGAGCATATCTACCGAAACAAATATGATTACCTCGATAGGATGTTCCCTTCATTCTTCCTCTATGTTGTTTACGGAATCTGGTTCTTTTGGGGTTATAGTTGATGGTTCTTTCGCCATTCCATCTCTACTACAGAACCGGACATGAGAGTTTCTTCTCATCCGGCTCCTCGCGAATGCAAAGACTCTTATATGAAAATATACATGGATCTCATAATAGACTTAATCAATCAATTTTGTGAGACTCATTTTATTTATTCAAATTTTATATATTT